AATAAAAGGGTGGGCCGACTACAAATATTCTATTGCACGTATTTTTGATAATAAATACATATTTTATATCTCTAGATATCGCAGATTTGTCTTCAAAAATCTAAGACTCAAGTGTTTCTATTGTTGTCTTGGATCCACAATGAAACCTATGGATCCTTCGGATTGGTCTATTCTTTCGAAGTATCATAAACCTTTCGACCCATCCTGCATTTTGTCTTTTTTGTTCCGTGTTGTAATAGAACCCTAAATTCTTACTTTAGTTATTAGACGAGATTTTAGGAAAAGATTCTTTCTAGGTTCTAGGAAAGAAAAAATCTTTCTTTTTTGTTGTTCGATGCGAAGACACAGGAAAAAACTCTTTATCATTCTGTTTCGAATGAAAGGAATTTGATCCTATTCATATCATAGTGAAGTCTTACCCCCAGATTCCCACACAAAAAAAAAAAAAAAAAAAAGAGAATCCTTTTTCACACTTCTTGTTAGTAGTGATTGTTTAGTCGGATAAGAACTAATAGCTAATTGGAATATATGTCAATATATTCAAATTCACGATAGAATAATTGACAGATATAAAAATGGACAATAGAATACTTGACAAAGATTCGAATTGAAGATATGGTCAATTGATCTTGACAAAGATTTGAATTGACCATATAATAATAATTGAATCTTGACAAAGATTTGAATTGACCGTATAATAATAATTGAATCTTGACAAAGATTCGAATTGAGGATATGATCAATTCCAATTGATACTGCTTGACGGGGATTCGAATTGACGGTATACTGAAGAATTAAGGAATTATGTATCATAGTCCCAATGACTATAACTACGATTCCACATTTCCACAGCAAAGTGAGAAGTTTCGGTATACTGAAGAATTAAGCAATTATGTATCACAGTGCCAATCACTATAACTAGACTTCCATACTTAACTTACGTTTCCATACTTAACTTACGTTTCCACATCAAAGTGAGCTATAACTATTCATCATTTTACAGGAAGGGAGTCTTATTTTATGACCATTCAATGTAAAGAATTAACAAGCGAGTTTGAAGTTATAAGAAAATCGGCGGACAATCTTTTGACTATTGAAAATAGTACTGAAGATTCGAGTAGTAGGGCTGAAAACCTTAATAAAGGTCTTGAAATCGGGGGAGACACTGGTGATTTGACTAGATCTAACGATCTCGATTCAAGTCAAAAATATCGACATTTGTGGGTTCTATGCGAAAATTGTTATAACTTAAATTATAAGCAAGTTGTAAAATTAAAAATTTGTGAATCTTGCGAATATCACTTGAAAATGAGTAGTTCAGAAAGAATCGAAAGTTCGATTGATTCCGACACCTGGGATTCTATGGACGAAAATTTGGTGTCTCGCGATCTCGAGGAGGAGCTTCGAGATTTTCTTAGTCAAAAAGAAGAAGAAGAAAAGAAAAAGAATTGGAAGCCAATAAAGCACATTCTAACGGAAATTGATTGTCTGATTCGCCTAATCGCGGACTTGTATTTGGAGTCGATTCAAAAAGTACTTGGGGATATGTGGATCGAAAGACTGAGAAGTGACCTATTATATGCAGTTTTACAGAAGTTGCGAAAAAAGAAAAATGAATATATGAAAATTATTATAGATTATCATTTTGATCGGTCCAAATGGTTGATGTGGAATGAGGATTTTTCTTATATCATCAGGGATTTGAAGTTCATAAATCAGCTACCGAAGTTGGGGTTGGAGTGGGCGGCTCGTGGATTGGATGAGGATGAAATCGCAGAGCAACTTTATTTGGTTTCGGGTACATTCAATTCATCTAGGTTCATTGAGGAAGAACCTTATTTGGATTCGGATAAATCCAATTCGGATGAATTGCATTCGGATGAATTGCATTCAGATGAATTGCATTCAGATGAATTGGATTTGGATGAATTGAATTCAGATGAATTGGATTCGGATAAATCCAATTCGAATGAATTGCATTCGGATGAATTGCATTCGGATGAATTGCATTCGGATGAATTGCATTCGGATGAATTGCATTCGGATGAATTGCATTCAGATGAATTGGATTCGGATGAATTCAATGAGGAACCTTATGAAGATTATATTGATTCTTATCAAACAAAGACGGGATTAACGGAGGCTGTTCAAACAGGCATAGGTCGACTAAATGATATTCCTGTAGCAATTGGGGTTATGGATTTTGAGTTTATCGGAGGTAGTATGGGATCCTTAGTTGGGGATAAAATCACCCGTTTAATTGAGTACGCTACCAACCAATCTCTACCTCTTATTATAGTGTGTGCTTCGGGGGGGGCACGCATGCAAGAAGGGAGTTTGAGCTTGATGCAAATGGCCAAAATATCCTCTGCCTTATATGATTTTCAATCAAAGGAAAAGTTATTTTTTGTACCAATTCTTTCATCCCCTACTACCGGTGGGGTAACGGCCAGTTTTGCCATGTTGGGAGATATCATTATTGCCGAACCCAACGCCTACATTGCATTTGCGGGTAAAAGAGTAATTGAAGAACTCTTGAAGATAACAGTACCGGAAGGTTCACAAGAGACTGAAAATTTATTCGAGAAGGGCTTATTCGACCTAATCGTACCGCGTAATCTTTTAAAAACCGTTCTTAGTGAATTATTGCAGTTCCACGGCTTCTTTCCTTTGAAGTCAAATTCTACTCACCTAGAGTACGCTAAGTTTAACTAGTTGATTTCATTAGTGGATTTGTAGGAAACAAGTAGTTAGCTTATCAGAATTGAAGTAAAAAAGAAATAAAAAATTGTCATACATATCTTTCACGAATAAGTCCATCTATTTAGTTCTAAATTTCTTGGACTTATTCTATTTCTATAGATCCGCTTTAGATACTTATATCTCTACTATGAATTTAAAAATTCGTAATAATTAGAATTAAGAGTTTTAATTATTAGAAATCTAAAATATTCAAAAAAAAAAAATAACAGGTGCAAATAGTCAATCGAGGTACTCCATTTTATGACAACTTTCCATTTTCCCTCTATTTTTGTGCCTTTAGTAGGCTTAGTATTTCCGGCACTTGCAATGGCTTCTTTATTTCTTCATGTTCAAAAAAACAAGATTGTTTAGATCCGGGGGTTCATCCTTTTTTTGGAAACTAAGATTTGGAGCATAACACAGATCTTTTGGGGGGAAATAGGGTCTAAAATATTTTTTCTGCCGAAAAAGTTCTTATGTCTGCAGAAAGTTATCTATAGGTAGATGAATTCTAGCTAGTTTCAAATAGATCAGGATCATTTGATGACTAAAATGTGTAAAGTTGGTGGATCTAGGTGTATATCGATATGTATATTTGGATCATATGTATGGGGGGTATGTTATTATTATTTTAGATTGAACCAATTTCATGAATTATTCCTTACTACTACTACTTATAAATAAATGGTTCATCTCAAACTAGTACTAGTTCACATCAAACTAGTACTAGTTTCTGAGAGTTCCTTCGTAAACAGCAAAGGAAAGTTAAAATAATTTGGGGTATTCTCCCAAATTTCAATAATTTCAATAAAATAAAATAAACTATGAGTTGGCGATCAGAACATGTATGGATAGAAGTTAGAACGGGATCTCGAAAACTAAGTAATTTTTTCTGGGCCCTTGTCGTTTTTTTAGGTTCATTAGGATTCTTAGTGGTTGGAACTTCTAGTTATCTTGGTAAAAATTTGATATCTTTTTTTCCGTCTCAGCAAATCCTTTTTTTTCCACAAGGGATCGTGATGTCTTTCTACGGGATTGCGGGTCTCTTTATTAGTTCTTATTTGTGGTGCACAATTTCCTTGAATGTAGGTAGTGGTTATGATCGATTCGATAGAAAGAAAGGAAGGGGTTGTATTTTTCGTTGGGGATTCCCTGGAAAAAACCGTCGCATATTCCTTCGATTCCGTCTAAAGGATATTCAATCCATTAGACTAGAAGTCAAAGAGGGTCTTTCTGCTCGCTGTATCCTTTATCTAAATATTAGAGGCCGGGGGACTATTCCGTTGACCCGGGCTGATGAGAATTTGACTCCACGACAAATGGAAGAAAAAGCCGCGGAATTGGCCCTTTTCTTGCGCGTACCAATTGAAATCTTTTGAGAAAAAAAAAAAAAAAGAATTGGGCTGAAGAAGGAATGCTTTCTCAGCAAGAGGAAAAAATACAAGAATCTTTTTTCTATAATCTAAAAGATAACTTAACTGAAGTTTCACCTGAACGTTTAGTCGAGTCAAAGCCGGCCTATATTTTCTGGAATAACTATAAAACAAAACTCTTTTTTCTTATTTCTTCATTTTTCTTATTTCTTCATTTGAATTTGAATCGAAGTCTTAGTCTATTTCTGTATTCTCTCTAGATATTGAAATAAAATCACAAAAAATAGATTTGATACCTTGTCTAGAACTCACGTGTGAAAAAACTATTAGATCACAGAGAGTCAACGGGGTTCATTAACAATTCACAGATGAAAAATGGCAAAAAAGAAAACACCTACCCCCCTTTTGTATCTTGCATCTATAGTCTTTTTGCCTTGGGGGATTTCTCTCTCATTTATGAAAAGTATGGAATCTTGGATTACTAATTGGTCGAATACTGGTCAATCCGAAATTTTTTGGAATGATATTCAAAAAAAAAATCTTCTAGAAAAGTTCATAGAATTAGAAGAAATCCTGCTCTTAGACGAAATTTTCAAGGAATACTCGGAGACACATCTACAAAAGCTTTCTATAGGAATCCAAAAAGAAACGATTCAATTAATCACGATACACAACGAAGATCGTATCCATATGATTTTCCACTTATCAACAAATATAATCTGTTTTGTTATTTTAAGCGGCTATTCTATTTTAGGTAATGAAGAACTTGTTATTCTTAACTCTTGGACTCAGGAATTCCTATATAACTTAAGTGATACAATAAAAGCTTTTTTGATTCTTTTAATAACGGATTTATGTATCGGATTTCATTCACCCCACGGGTGGGAGCTAATGATTAGTTCTGTCTACAAAGATTTTGGATTTGTTCATAATGATCAAATTATATCTGGTCTTGTTTCCACCTTTCCAGTTATTCTGGATACTATTTTTAAATATTGGATTTTCCGTTATTTAAATCGTGTATCTCCGTCACTGGTAGTTATTTATCATTCAATGAATGATTGACAAATGATCCACCAATAGTAATCTCTAATCCAAAAACCTTCTATCCGGTGGATTTTCCATCCCAGAGTATTTCAGTAAAATTCTAGAAAATAGCAGAATCGTGGATAGGACCCTGTACTAGCGACCTATCCCAACTTATTGTAGAAATTTTCGGATCAATGATTAGACTATGCAAACTAAAAATACTTTTGCTTGGATAAAGGAACAGATTTCTCGATCTATTTCCGTATCGCTCATGATATGTATCATCACCCATACGTCGATTGCAAGTGCATATCCCATTTTTGCACAGCAGGGTTATGAAAATCCACGAGAGGCGACCGGGCGTATTGTATGTGCGAATTGCCATTTAGCTAACAAGCCAGTAGATATTGAGGTTCCACAAGCAGTACTTCCGGATACTGTATTTGAAGCAGTTGTTCGAATTCCTTATGATAAACAAGTGAAACAAGTTCTTGCTAATGGTAAGAAGGGCGGTTTGAATGTAGGGGCTGTTCTTATTTTACCGGAGGGTTTTGAGTTAGCTCCTTCCGACCGTATTTCTCCAGAGATGAAAGAAAAGATAGGAAATTTGTCTTTTCTGAACTACCGCCCTGCTAAAAAAAATATTCTTGTGATAGGGCCTGTCCCCGGTCAGAAATATAGTGAAATCACCTTTCCTATTCTTTCTCCCGACCCCGCTACTAAGAAAGATGTTCACTTCTTAAAATATCCTATATACGTAGGGGGGAATAGGGGAAGGGGTCAGATTTATCCCGACGGAAGCAAGAGTAACAATACAGTTTATAATGCGACGGGAGCGGGTATAGTAAGTAAAATCATACGAAAAGAAAAGGGAGGATATGAAATATCCATCACTGATCCGTCGGATGGACGTCAAGTGGTTGATATTATCCCTCCAGGACCGGAACTTCTTGTTTCCGAGGGTGAATCCATCAAATTGGATCAACCATTAACCAGTAATCCAAATGTTGGTGGATTTGGTCAGGGAGATGCCGAAATAGTACTTCAAGATCCATTACGTGTACAAGGTCTTTTGTTCTTCTTGGGATCTGTTGTTTTGGCACAAATCTTTTTGGTTCTTAAAAAGAAACAGTTTGAGAAAGTTCAATTGGCCGAAATGAATTTCTAGACTCGCGAATTTATCAACATCAAGGTCGTAAAAAGAACTCGATTCTTGTTGTCGATTATGTATGAAAAAAAAAAATGAAATTATGAAAAACCTTTTATTTACTTTATGATTTTTTTTTAGCCAAATTGCATTAGTACGACTATGTGATTTTTGTTTTTGCTAGATTTCAATGGGAGGCATTTGATTCGATTTCAACTAGAATCCAATTGGTATAGATATTCGTATAATAAACGGGTAATAGAACGAACTCGAAATGCGGGAAACAAAAAAGTCTAGGGGGATTATTCGTCTTCCTACTCTTTGGACACAAGAAAAGGGTAGAGAAAATTCCTTTTCTTGTGTCCAAAGATTAATAATTTTGGATCCTGTTCGTCAAAAATTCCTAGTCTTGGTGGCGGTTTTCCAGATGTATCAGAACTTTTTTTTTTTTACGTACAATTACATTACAATAGAGTAGTGGACAAAAAAAAGGGGGAAGTTCATTTTATGAATGAAATTCTATTAATTAAATTAAATAGAACTTATTCATCAATGAACTTTCCATTTTTCTGAGATACTCAAATAAAAAGAAAAAAAACTCAATATAAATGGAGTAATAGTATAGAAAGTATTTGTCCGATATCAAATCTACAGAAATATATGGATTCCGGGTAATTTGCGTAATTTTCGCTTTCGTCTAACTTGGAAAAGATCCATAGATACTATCAAGATCAAAGAACGGGTATTTTGAATCAATCAATAAAGTTCATTTTTCAAAAGCACCAGAGAATGGGCTTTTTTAAAACAACCTAAAAATAAATCCGCCTTGCCATTTACACTACACGAAAAAAATCTGATTCTTAAGAACCCAACGGGCCCTTCCCCTCGAATCAGACAAAGAAAGAAGGGAATCCCGTCAAGTTCCTACGCTTTCATGTCTACAACTCAATTCATCCGATTACTACAGAGATGAACCTAATCCGGAATATGAACCATAAAAGAAAACACCTATTAAACCGATCACAAGAATACCAGTTACAGTACCTATTATCCAAAGAGGAATCCTTCCAGTAGTATCGGCCATTTACTCCACTTCCCTCCAATTTAATTTCATCAAATAGTCGTGCTATAGACATAAACAGTCGTGTATAATTAGGAGATGAGATCCTTCCGAATGGGCTAAGAGAATCCTTAGAATTCTTATTTATT